GGCGGCATTCGAGCGTCCTAAAGGAATAAATCTTATAATATATTTAATATTTAATTTCTTATTTTTATTTGGTAATTGGACTTTTTTTTATTTATGATATTTGCAACTTTAGAACATATATTAACTCATATCTCTTTTTCCATTATTTCTATTGTAATTACAATTTATTTGATGAACTTATTAGCCCAAGAAATCATAGGATTATGTGATTCCTCAGAAAAAGGGATGCTAGCTACTTTTTTATCTATAACAGGATTTTTAGTTATTCATTGGTTTTCTTCAGGACATTTTCCATTAAGTAATTTATATGAATCATTAATGTTCCTTTCATGGAGTTTCTTCATTATTCATATTATTCCTCACTTTAAAAAGTATAAAAACAAAAATTATTTAAGTGCAATAACTACGCCAAGTACTCTCTTTATTCAAGGATTTACTACTTCAGGTCTTTTAACCCAAATGCAACAATCCACAATATTAGTACCTGCTTTACAATCTCAATGGTTGATGATGCATGTAAGTATGATGTTATTAAGCTACGCAGCTCTTTTATTTGGATCCTTATTTTCAATCGCATTTTTAGTCATTACATTTCGAAAAAACATCCATATTTTTTGTAAAAACAACACAGAGTCTTTTTTTTTTGATAAAATAAACTTAAATGATAAAAAAATCGTTTTTCAAAATACGTCTTTTATTTCGTTTAGAAACTATTACAAATATCAATTAACTCAAAAATTGGATTATTGGAGTTACCGTGCCATTAGCCTGGGGTTTACCCTTTTAACCATAGGCATTCTTTCTGGAGCAGTATGGGCTAACGAAGCGTGGGGATCTTATTGGAATTGGGATCCTAAAGAAACTTGGGCATTTATTACTTGGACCATATATGCAATTTATTTACATACCAGAACAAACAAAAGTTTTCAAGGTACAAATTCGGCAATTGTAGCTTCTATAGGATTTCTTATAATCTGGATTTGTTATTTTGGAGTAAATTTATTAGGAATAGGTTTACATAGTTATGGTTTATTCTCATTTCCATCTAATTAAATAAATTACTTTTTAAATAATTTAGAAAATTCTTTCAATATAAAAAATTTGTGTGATTTTTTGAGAACCATTTAATTTTAATCCCTCAACAAAGGGTTTAAATTAAATGGTTCTCAAAAATAAAAATAAATAATTTTCAAAGCATCTAATTTTTTAATTATTTTTATTTACTTTATAAATCCATACTATCTATAAAAATAATTAAAAAGAATAGCTTGTACCTTATCAATTGATAGCGAGAGAACCAAATCAGGATAAATACCAATTCCTATTACTGGAAAAAGAATGCACATGGAAATAAAAAGTTCTCGTGGGCCAAAATCCACAAAATAAGAGTTTGAAAAATGAAATAATTTGTATCCATAAAATATCTGACGTAACATAGATAATAAATAAATAGAAGTTAATATCATTCCAATTCCCATTATAAAAAGAATGACGATTTTTGGCATTAAAAGGTATTTCGGACTAGTTATTATCCCCAAAAAGACTAAAGATTCAGCAACAAAACCACTCATTCCTGGCAATGCAAGAGAAGCCATAGAGAAACTACTAAACAAAGTAAATTGTTTTGGCATTGGGATAGATACTCCTCCCATTTCATCAAGATAAACAAGATGTATTCGGTCACAACTCGTCCCACCCAAGAAAAAAAGCGCAGCACCGATGAATCCATGGGAGAGTATTTGTAAAATAGCACCATTTAGCCCTATATTGGTTACAGAACCGATTCCTATAATTATAAAACCCATATGAGATACAGAAGAATAAGCTATTCTTTTCTTTAAATTACGTTGACCAAAAGAGGTTGAAGCCGCATAAATTATTTGTATTGTTCCCACTATTACCAACCATGGAGAAAATATAGAATGAGCATGAGGTAAAAATTCCATATTAATTCGAATCAACCCATAGGCTCCCATTTTTAATAAGATTCCGGCTAAAAGCATACATGTACTGTAATGTGCTTCTCCATGAGTATCGGGTAACCACGTATGTAGCGGTATAATCGGTGATTTAACAGCAAAAGCAATAAGAAAACCAAAATAAAATAGAATTTCCAACCCCGCGGGATATGATTGATTAGCTAAAGTTTCAAAATTCAATGTTGGTTCATTGGAACTATATAAACCTATACCTAAGATTCCTATTAAAAGAAAAATAGAAGCCCCTGCCGTGTATAAAATAAATTTAGTAGCTGAGTACAGGCGTTTTTTACCCCCCCACATAGATAAAAGTAAATAAACAGGAATTAATTCGAACTCCCACATGATGAAAAAAAGTAAAAGGTCACGAGAAGAAAATGATCCTATTTGGCCACTATACATTACTAACATTAAGAAATAAAACAATCGCGAATCCCGAGTAATAGGCCAAGCTGCTAAAGTGGCCAAAGTAGTGATAAATCCTGTCAGTAAAATGGGTCCTACGGAAAGTCCATCGATTCCCAATCTCCAGTGTAAATCAAAAATACTTATCCATTTATAATCCTCTTCCAATTGAATTAAAGGATCGTCCAATTGGAAATAATAACAAAAAACATAAGTTATTAAAAGGAGTTCTAGTAAACATATACATATAGTATACCACCTAACTACTTTATTTCCTCTATGGGGTAGAAAAAAATAAAAGAACCTGTCAGTATAGGCAAAACAACAATTATTGTTAACCAAGGAAAATAACTCATGGTAAAGACAAGATACGCTTTGACCAAAAAAACCCGTACTGAAGAAAAGTTATTCTTCTTAGTACGGATTTTTGTCGGTAAAAAAGTAGGAATCAAATGATTCAATGTGTAGTTTTTTATACTATATCAATAAGCTAGAGCCATGCTACGGGTTGTTTCATTCCCTAAATAAACACGAACACTCAAAAAATCCGTTGGACAAGCGGATTCACATCTCTTACAACCTACGCAGTCCTCAGTTCTTGGCGCAGAAGCAATTTGGTTAGCTTTACACCCATCCCAAGATATCATTTCCAATACATCTGTAGGACAAGCTCGTACGCATTGGGTACACCCTATACATGTATCATAAATTACTACTGAATGTGACATTTGGTTTATAAATTCCAGTTTAGGAAATAAAAATTTTTTGATCTGGTAAAAAATAAGTAATGATAATAAATTTATATATTGTATATACCAGATAAATCGGTAGTTTGCCAGAATATTTTTATAATTAATTTTTTTCTGGATGTGTTCACAAAAAAATCCAATATTTTTTAATTTTTATTTCAATGTAATACAAATTCTACATGCTAATCTAATGAAAAAGCATAGAAATTTGTTAATATTAATCAATATTTAAAATAAGAATTTATCATATTTATAAATTTTTATTAATTTTATATTAAAATTAATATTCTACATTATTAAAAAAAAAAAAGGAATAAATAATTTTTTTATTATACATTAAAATATTATATTATTGAATATATCAAATTATACAATTACTACTATTTATTCAACAAATTAGATTGATTGATACGGGTGGATTTTCTATTACGATGGATTGAGGAAACAATGGCTAGCCCAATCGCTGCTTCAGCGGCTGCAATAGCTATAATAAAGATTGAGAAAATATCTCCTTTTAATTGCCGACTATCAAATAAATCTGAAAATGTTACAAGGTTTATATTAACCGAATTTAGTATAAGTTCAAGACACATAAGTGCTTTAACCATGTTTCGACTTGTAATCAATCCATAGACACCGATAGAAAATAAATAAGAACTCAAAAAAAGTACATGTTCAAACATCATTGACTAACTCCTTATCAATCTTAATTCAGTTCAATATAAATAAACATTTATTCAATTTTTTAAAAAAATAACAAAATAAAATAAGATATTAATATTCTATTAAATTAGAAATTTCGCTTATCTTATACCCTTTTTTTATTTTATACATACTTTTTTTATATTACATTTAAATATATAAGAAATAAATAAAAAATAGAAAAATATACTTAATTTGAATTAGAAAAAAATAATAATACATTATAAAACAAGAAACTTTTTTTTTCATTTAAAATTTCTAATTATAAGAATTTATACTTCTTATTGCCGAGCCATACTAATTGCACCTATCAAGGCAACTAAAAGAATTATAGAAATAAGCTCAAAAGGGAGAAAAAAATTGGTTGATAAATGAATCCCAATCCGTTGAACATTACTTATGAGGTCCTGTTCCATAATTTGGTTTGACCTTGTAGTCCAAATAATTCCGTACCATGATGTTTCCAAGATAGTCGTAATTAGTGAAAAAAGAATACTTGTACAAATCAGCGAAGTGACCCCACTCCCAACACTCCAAAGATGGAAATCCATCGAGTATTCAGAACCCCTTGTAAACATTACAGCAAATATAATTAATACATTTATAGCCCCTACATAAATAAGGAGTTGCGCAGCAGCTACAAAATAGGAATTCGATAAAATATATAATAAAGATATACAAATCAGAACCAATCCTAATGAAAATGCAGAAAAAAGAGGATTGGTAAATAAAACCACTCCTATACTTCCTAATATAAGAACAAATCCAAGAAATACTACAAAAAAATCATGTATTAGTCCAATTAAATCCATTATGTATAAAAAAAGTTGAAATATTTCATGACCTTATTAAATTAAACAGTCCGATAAAAAGAAAATTACTTTTTTTTTTTCTTGTATATGATATGTTACTGATTTAATTAAATTTTAATGTAGTTTAAATTAATATGGATACGATTTTTTGACTAATTCGATCTTGTAAATCCGAAAATTTATAAATTTTTAAAAGTTTATTTATAAAATAGACTTTATATATCGATAATTTTTATTCATTTTTTTATTTAAAAATATTAACATTATTAATTTATTAATAAATTTTTATTAAGATTATATATCTTAATATATTTACCTTAGACGGTATAATTAAATCAAATAAAATATTCTCTCATTTATAAATTTAAATTTTCTCGTTTTTAATTAAACAAAGATTCTCAATAATCAAAAATTATTATTTGTAAATATTAAGTAATTTAATCAAAAATCAAACTTTTTTTGAATTATTCCTTTAGTAATCTTTTTTAACTCACCGGGTTCCTTTTTGTCTATACCTATCTTGCTTTGAGTAAAATTTTTAATTGCTTGAATTGTGTAATCTTCGATTACAGGTATCGGTAACCGGCCCAAAGCAATTTGATTATAATTCAATTCGTGTCGATCGTAAGTAGAAAGTTCATATTCTTCAGTCATTGATAAACAGTTTGTTGGACAATACTCAACACAGTTACCACAAAATATACATACTCCAAAATCAATACTATAATTAAGCAATTGTTTTTTTTTTATATCCGTTTTTAATCGCCAATCAACAACGGGTAAATCTATCGGACATACACGAACACATACTTCGCAAGCAATGCATTTATCGAATTCAAAATGAATTCGACCACGGAAACGTTCTGATGTGATCAATTTTTCATAGGGATATTGAATAGTTACAGGTAAACGATTTATATGGGATAAGGTAATCATGAAACCCTGACCAATATACCTTGCGGCTCGTAGTGTTTGTTGACCATAATTCATGAATCCAGTTATCATAGGAAGCATATCGTAGATATCTATGAAATAAATAAGTTGATGTTTCTTTCTCTTGTTTGAGATAGGTTCTTAATTTATAATACTCTTATCATATTTCCTTATTTATAGAGAAATAAGTTTAGAAGAAGTTGTCAATAATAAATTACCCAGAGATATAGGTAAAAGAAATTTCCATCCAAGACTTAATAGTTGATCCATTCTCATCCTAGGTAAAGTCCATCTTGTTGTAATAGAAATAAACAAAAACAAATAAGCTTTCACTAATGTAATAAAAATACCTATTATCATTCCAAGAACTCCATCTATTTTATTTATTCCAAAAAGTTCAGAAATAAATAAAATAGAAAAATTCCATCCGCCTAAGTAAAGAACGGTTACAAATAATGAAGAAACTAATAAATTTAAGTAAGAAGCAACGTAAAATAAACCATATTTGATACCTGAATATTCCGTTTGATAACCTGCTACTAATTCTTCTTCCGCTTCTGGTAAATCAAAAGGCAATCTTTCACATTCTGCTAGGGAAGAAATTATAAAAACTATAAATCCGATAGGTTGACGCCACAAATTCCACCCCCAAAAACCATATTTTGACTGGGCTTCAACTATATCAACTGTACTTGAACTGTTAGATAATTATAGTCGATGATAACATCACTGTTCCCACCCCTATTCCAGAACCGTACGTGAGACCTCCGCTTCATACGGCTCCTATATGGCCACAAATAAATGTAAGAACTAATTCGATAGTAACATTAATTCTGTATCATCTATTAACATGGGAGAATGGATATAATAAAAAGAGGATAGATATAATAAAAAAATATCGAAAAGTCCAAAATTAGACCGATGAAATTCGGTCTGCTCAAATAAAAAAAAAGCAAAAGGGCTTCCGAATTGATCTCATTCCCTTTCTTTATAAATAAAAAATTTTTCTTTGTTCAGTAATAATTTAAAATTTTCTTTCAATAAAATACTTGTTGTATCGATGGATATTTCAACCCATATCTTTTTATTGCAAAAAAAGTTATAGACTTTTTCATGAATCATGATAAAAATTCCATGTAGATGTAGAAAAACAGAATAAATAGGAATCCTTTCTTATTTATTTGTTTTATTCTATATTTCATTATTTATTTTGTTCCTATTCTTGTTTCTGAGAAGAGAGGTTACTCTGAAAAAAAGAAAAAGGATTAATTCGTTCTGGATAGTCATTTCGTTAATCAGTGAATAGGAGTATACTCTAGATCGGAATTATGGATAAGTACTGCTTGATCGTTTCTACTAACTTAAAGCCTTTATTATGATTCTTTTTATGTAGAAATATCTCTTTCGATACTTTACATTATCTATATTACTAATCCTTTGTGTATTTTGGTGTTTCTAACTCATTCACTAATTTTTGATGGATCCTAGTATGGTAACAAGAAAATGCCATACGCTTGATCTTTTGCACCCGCTTCAAGACATGCTAATTAATTAAAAAATCTCAGTCTTGGGGTAAACAGTTTATACTGTTTATACTTATTTCTACTTTACACTTGTACATAAGGAATGAGATTTTATTTTATTACTGCAAAATTTTTAAGCTGTTTTATTTCACTCATATAACTATCTAGTTGAACTCAGTCACCTAAAGATTGAATAAAAAATAAAAAAATTAGAATAATCATTCAAAAAATTTCATTTTTTTTTTTAAAATAGAAATAAAGTAAGAAGGTAAAAGATATTTATGTTTTAACGAATCACACGTAGAGATATTGATAATACACATAGAGTTAAAGGTATTTCATAACTAATAGATTGAGCAGCAGCTCGTAGACCACCCAAAAAAGAATATTTATTATTGGATCCATATCCTGACATAAGAAGCGCAATAGGAACAATACTAGAAATGGCAATCCATAAAAAAACACCTATACTGAAATCAGATAAAACAAGATTATATCCAAAAGGAATTACTAAATAACTTAGTAAAGTCGATATCACTGCTATAGTGGGTCCAAGACTAAATAATCGAATATCTCCCCGATACGGGAGAATATTCTTTTTTAAAAGTAATTTTATTCCATCTGCTAAAGCTTGAAGAATTCCTAAAGGTCCGGCATATTCAGGTCCAATACGCTGTTGTATGCTTGCTGATATTTCTCTTTCTAACCACACAATTACAAGTACACCTATTGTGATTCCTAATATCAAGATAATAATAGGTACAAGAATCCATATAAATTCATAGAATTCTTTTAATAATTCTGATCCAGAAAAAGAATTGATAGTTGTTATTTCTGTCATATCTATTATCATTTTAACGATCAACCTCTCCCATAATGATATCTATACTACCTAGTATTGTCATGATATCAGCCAATTTCATCCTTTTAACTAACTGAGGAAGAATTTGCAAATTGATGAAACCTGGCGGACGAATTTTCCATCTCCAGGGAAAAACACTTTGATCTCCTATCAGAAAAATGCCTAATTCACCCTTTGGTGCTTCTACTTTCACATAAAGTTCTTGTTTCAATAATTCAAATTTGGGTGAGGGTTTTTTACTAATGAATTTGTATTCAAAATCATTCCAATCGGAATTCTTTGCTCTATCAAAACGTCGTATTTCCAAATTTTCATAGGGTCCCCCCGGAATTCCTTCCAGAGCCTGTTGAATTATTTTTATAGATTCCGTCATTTCATTGATTCGTACTAAATAACGAGCTAAAGAATCTCCTTCTTTTTGCCATTGAATTTCCCAATCGAATTCATTATAACACTCATAATCATCAATTTTACGAAGGTCCCATTGAATTCCGGAAGATCGTAACATAGGTCCTGATAAGCCCCAATTTATTGCATCTTCCTCACCAATAATACCCACTCCCTCAACTCGTTCCAAAAAATTGGGGTTTCGTGTGATAAGTTTTTGATATTCGGCAACTCCCGTTAAAAAATAATCGCAGAAATCCAAACATTTATCTATCCAGCCATAAGGTAGATCTGCAGCTACTCCTCCAATACGGAAATAATTGTGCATCATTCGCATACCTGTAGCAGCTTCAAATAAATCATATATAAATTCTCTCTCTCTAAAAATATAAAAAAAAGGAGTCTGTGCACCAATATCTGCCATTAAAGGTCCAGGCCATAACAAATGCGAGGCTATACGACTCAATTCTAGCATAATGACTCTAATATAGTTAGCTCTTTGTGGCACTTGAATATTTCCCAATTGTTCTGGTGCATTTACAGTTATAGCTTCTGTAAACATAGTAGCTAAATAATCCCATCGTGTTACATAAGGAAGATATTGTATAATCGTTCGGTTTTCGGCTATTTTTTCCATCCCTCTATGTAAATAACCCAATATCGGTTCACAATTAATAACATCTTCACCGTCAAGAGTAATGATCAGCCGAAGAACACCATGCATTGATGGGTGTTGAGGACCCATATTGACTATCATGAAATCTTTTTTCGTAGCTGGTATAGTCATATATTTTTTTCTCCAATTCATTATTTCATGAATTTTTCAAAAGGAGGTTCATCAAAATGAAAAATACACTAATTATTATATATAGGAATTCTAATAATAATATTTTAATGAAATAATCAATAATAATAAAATCAATTGAAATTTAGAAAATAAATAAATTTTTAATTAGATTAACGCCTTTTTTGCTCTCTAATATTTAACTGACTTATTAATTTTTTATAGCGTATCTTATTTTTCTTTGCCAAATAAGCTAATAATCGTTGACGCTTGCCCAAAATAATTCGAAGACCTCTCTGAGGTTAAAAATTTTTTTTTGTGCAATTTTAGATGTAAAGTAAGTCTCCTTATCTTATTGGTGAAATTTTATTCTTTGAAATTCAACAGAACCTTTGTTTTCTTCTTTTTCTTGTGGAATAACTGAGATGAATGAATTTTTTACCATGAAATAAGGAAATTTTTTTATTTTTTTCTATTTATTGATCAGAAATAATAAATATAATAACGATTAATTTAATAATATAATAATACTAGTCGTTTCCATCTGGTACATGTATCATTTTTTTTTTTACTTTTTATCCAAGATCTTGGATAAAAAGTAAAAAAAAAAAAAATGATACTTGGGAACTAGAAGGATTTGTTTGTGTTTAACAATATTCGTGAGATTCTTTAGATCAAAGAATTCTAATTTTAGAATTAGAATAACTAGTTCTAGATTTTATTAAATTGAAAAACAAAAAACATTAATTAATGTAAGTTACTCATTTTATAATTTTTTTTATAGTTATTTAAATTGAAATTATCCTAAAAACTTTTTATTTGTTTATCGCACAAAAAAACTTTTTGAATTTCCCGTTGAAACGGATTTAGCTAAAGAAAAAGCTTTAACTGCTGACAAATATCCTTTTTTTTTCCAAATATTTTTACGAATACGCTTTTTTGATAGAGAAATACGTTTTTTTGGAACTGCCATAATAAAGATATTTTTTTATTATTGTATGTGAAAGACATGTATTGACTGATTCTTCTTTTTTTCTCATTATCCCTATTTTTGAATAATAAAAGAATTTTTCTTAACATATGAAGACTTTATTAATAATAATATATATATAATATATTATGTAATATAATTATATAATATAATACTAGTATTTTTACTTTTTTTAGATTTTAAAATATTTTTTTATTCTTTTCTCTTTTTTTTTTTTTCTTTATTACATACATGGAAATAAAATACATTTATACCTTTAATTTTTATTCATAAACATATCTAATAAGAATTTAAGACAAGTGATTAATTTCTTAAACAAAAAATTACCGAATATATAAAATAAGAAATATCATAGAATTTACCATAAATAAGTATAAATTCTTTCTATTAAATAGAAATTTTATAAATATATATTGGACATTGAATTAGATAATAATTAAAAATCTTCTAATTAAAATAAAAATTTCATTTTTTTTATATTGAAAATAGCATGATTATAAATCATTATTATAATATAATTATTAAAACTATTATAATAAAAAATAAAATTTTAAATGGGTTTGTTTTATTATGGAACATATATATCAATATGCATGGATAATACCTCTTCTTCCAATTACTGTCACTATATCCATAGGATTTGGACTTTTATTTGTTCCAACAGCAATAAAAAAAATTCGTCGTATCTGGGCTTTTTATAGTGTTTTATTTCTAAGTATAGCTATGCTTTTTGCGTTTCTTTTATCTATTCACCAAATAAATGGAAATTTTGTCTATCAATATATATGGTCTTGGACCATTAATAATGATTTTTCTTTAGAGTTTGGATACTTAATTGATCCACTGACTTCCATTATGTTAATATTAATCACTACGGTTGGAATCATGGTTCTTCTTTATAGTGATAATTATATGTCTCACGATCTAGGATATTTGAGATTTTTTACTTATATGAATTTTTTTAATGCTTCCATGTTGGGATTAGTTACTAGTGCTAATTTGATACAAATTTATATTTTTTGGGAATTAGTGGGAGTATGTTCTTATTTATTAATAGGCTTTTGGTTCACTCGACCTACTGCAGCAAGTGCCTGTCAAAAGGCTTTTATAACTAACCGCGTAGGGGACTTTGGGTTATTATTGGGAATCTTAGGTTTTTATTGGATGACAGGTAGCTTTGAATTTCGAAATTTATTTGAAACATTTACTAAATTAATCCAGAATCATGAAGTAAATTCTTTATTTGCCACTTTATGTGTTTTCTTATTATTTCTCGGGGCTATTGCTAAATCCGCACAATTTCCTCTTCATGTATGGTTACCTGATGCCATGGAGGGACCCACTCCTATTTCAGCTCTTATACATGCCGCTACTATGGTAGCAGCAGGTATTTTTCTTGTAGCTAGGCTTTTTCCTCTTTTTACAGTAATACCTTATATAATGAATTTTTTTTCTTGGATAGGTGTAATAACACTAGCCTTAGGTGCTACTTTAGCTCTTGCTCAAAGAGATATTAAAAGAAGTTTAGCCTATTCTACAATGTCTCAACTAGGGTATATTATGTTAGCTTTAGGTATCGGTTCATATCGGGTTGCTTTATTTCATTTAATTACTCATGCTTATTCGAAAGCTTTATTGTTTTTAGGATCTGGATCCATTATTCATTCAATGGAACCTCTTGTTGGGTATTCGCCAGATAAAAGTCAGAATATGGCTCTTATGGGAGGTTTAACACGATATGTTCCAATTACAAAAATAACTTTTTTATTAGGTACACTTTCTCTTTGTGGTATTCCCCCTCTTGCTTGTTTTTGGTCTAAAGATGAAATTATTAATGATAGTTGGTTGTATTCACCTTTTTTTGCACTAATAGCTTTTTTCACAGCAGGATTAACCTCATTTTATATGTTCCGGATGTATTTACTTACTTTTGAAGGTAATTTACATGTGTATTTAAAGAATTATAGTGCAATTTCAAACAGTTCGCTTTATTCAATTTCTTTATGGGGAAAAGAAGCATCCAAAGGGGATAAAAAAAATTCATTTTTACCTGGAATAAAAAGTGATGATAATTTTTCTTTCTTTTTTAAAAATCCATATAAATTTGATGAGAATGTAATAAATAAAATGCAAAATTTCAAGTCGAGATTAAAAAAAAATTCTTTTATGTATCCCCATGAATCAGATAATACTATCTTATTTCCATTGTTTATATTGGTATTGTTTACTTTGTTTGTTGGACTTATAGGGATTCCTTTTAATCAAGGAGAAATTTCTATAGATTTATTATCAAAATGGTTGACTCCGTTGGAGTTGGAAAATAAAAATACTCACGAGTGGTATGAATTTTTAACAAATGGAATTCCTTCCATA